CTTCGTTGGATTTCGGCTTGTTCAAGAGCTAAGCGTTGCTCTTGAGCTGGCTCCGCTGGTTCGCCTTGAGCCGGCGGAAGGGCGTCTTCGCTCGAATCTTGCCCGGCTTCGGGCCCTCCTTCTAAAAAGGGCCGGACCACCTCTTTTAATTCCTCATATAGACCATCAAAGAAACATACGGGGATCAAAGAACTGAAGACGTTTCCAATACCGACTGCAGCTCCCGCTGAAGCAATTGTAGCAGCTCCGGCACCCATTGATTTTGCACCTTCTAACATCTCGAATTTTCAAAATTCTCGTCACGCCTTTTCATTCACGATTTTATGTTCTCGTCGATTCTTCCCCTCGTTCCTTTTCTCTTGGGCATCTCACTTGGTATGCCACTTCTTTTCTATCTTCTCAGGTGCACTTAAATTCTTATGTTCCAGCTCACTCGTTTACCTGCGGATGGTTAGTCCACAGGGGCCATGATGAAATCAAGCCCTTTTGAACCACCCAAAATCCAACGGTCAAACTTGATGACGGTTTTAGGATCCAACAACCAACAAGGTGTGGTGGTTAAATCCCATCCCTCACCCATATCATACAGCTTCCAGATTAGTCCAAACCGGATTAATTTTGGATCACGGTTGGTTTTCCTCCAAGAAGCCGCACAGTCTGGGCCATCAAGAATTTGATCGATGGTCACTTCTGGATCGACAGAGATCCTTGAGTACCACGAAACCACCTGAGCCCACTGTTCCACCCAATTGCGCAGAACAGTACGTTCAAGTATCTCGCGTTCCCCATCAAACACAAGATCCTCAGGAAATAGTTTTATATCTTTGGGTTTTAACTCCCGAAGAATATAAGCTATCATCCTTCCCTTGAGGTAAGGGTTGAGGGGGTTTCCCCTGCCCAACCAATACTCCAAGGAGAGATTCCTTGAATTTGGGATCTTCGATACAACCACCTTGAGGCGTTCCCACCTTCGAGACTGGGTTGTCTGAATGCGAGAGCGCACTCTATACCCGGCCCCCCCAATTCTCTGTAATGTACAAATCGAAAGATTTTGATATTTTCCAGAGAGCTGGACGAGACCGCGTATAGTCCTACTACCAAGAAGGAGTCTAAGAGACACTGGGGATAGATCCTTTTGAAGGTATCTAGTCCAGTACCTCTTAGCAAATTCACACGTACCATTGTCAGATAAAATTGACTTTGGTAGTGAAATTGAAACTCTCAATCTTGATAGTAGAACTTGGTAGGCTGTGGCTACCTTCTCATCGGCGATGACTATGTCATCACCTAGGAGAGCGTAGTCCCAGAAGGGAGTAGTTCTATCCGGGTAGGCTTGCATTGCTGCGAGCCACACAATAAAGTGATGGCTCAAGGCGAACAGTGACCAAGAACCCTTGTAACCCAAGGGTTGGCCTACCATGAAAGAGACCTCCCTATACTTCCTTGAAAGAGGAGGACCAACCAAGAAAGTATTAAGACCAAGAGAAGAATTCACCACTGAGGACGCCATGAAGGGTCCAAAGAGGGATTCGAAAACAGTGTAAATTACACTGAGCGGCCACCGATCTGTCGCAGAGGACAGATCGAAAGATGATACGTTAGAGATTGGAGTCCTATATGACTTCTCTCTCAAACGCATCAGTGGGCCCACTTGGTCAAAAGTCCCATCAGACCGCAAGGTCCTGAGGACTCGAAAGGCCCAGTCATGGAAGGGAGTAAGAAGATTCTGCTTGATATAATTACATATAGCAAACAGTCTCCTCTTTCCTCCACCTTCTATCACTTGTGCCAACCTACCAGTTACCAATGGAAGAACCTGATACGGTACCATTACCGTAGACATCGCCGGGCCCAAAGCCCGTTCGAAGTAATCAAGGTCTTCATTGGCAATACGCCTGGAGCCCGAGAAGTCGAAGGGATATAATACCGCTTCGGCCCAAAGGATTCCACATAAAAGCTGCAATTTCATGTTTCAAAGATGTAAAACAATTTGAAACAGGATTTCGCAAGTTCTTACCAGAAACCATCCCTCGATCCCTGGCATCTTTGCAGAGCCGGAGGATCAAGGAATCGGTTAAAGGAACACTCTTCCAGGTAGGTCTCCATCGCATCCCTTTCTTAACAGGGATGGATGAAATGGTGGGACAATACCTATCCCAAAGAACTCTGGATGAGGTTTTAATCTCATCTAAGACTTCTTTGAGAGATCCAACATACCCTTCATAATCCTCAGGGAGATCACAAATAGACTTGAACACCTTCCGTCTTACCGGAGGGGCCAAGGCTATAAGTTTACTCAATGAGAAGAATGAAAAGTACAATTGGACAAGATAATCACCGCGTTCTGATCGAGCAACAATATGCTTTCTCAGAACTCGGGGAATGATCCTGGGTAAACCACCACGGGTCAGTGATACCGATACCGAGAGAGGGGATGTCCTATTGTGTGATCCAGCATAATAACGCTGGAGACACACATTGCATTGCTTTAAGTAAAGCGCAACGAATAGGAGACCCGACTTTCTCTTTAATCGAATCACGGTCCGACAAAAGTCTACCACGGCAAGGCCGACCTCAACACTGAGTGAACCAGAGATCACCAAAGGGACTTCAAATCTATCTTCTACTCAGATAGACTGCGCACTCACCCAATTTTCATGAATCAATAAAGGAATAAACAACGACATCTGTGAACTCGGGTAGGCTTGTGGCATACCTCTGCCCTAAGCTAACAGCTTTCTTCTCTTATGATATTTCTAGTTGGATGAAAAGAGAGCTCTTTCTATCAACGCAGGGGAAGACCTCAGACCTTTTTACTGCAGTTGAATGGGTTTAGCTTAGAATTGAACTAAGTGGCGTCGAATTCGTATTCGCTTAGATCTAGAAAGCGCCTTTATTTCCGAAGAGATTCTTGCCAACACCAAGGAAATCCTTTGGGTTTGGGAGAGTGATTAGCAATTGGCACTGCAACTGGAAGTGGCGAGGAACTAAATGCACCTTACACTGGCTCGAAAGCAGAAAGACTGCAAATAGGATATGCTGAAATGCTTGGAGGGGAACTCGCAGGCCCTATCTGGATTACCCACCCACTGTAAAGGTAACTGGAACTGGATCGCAAGCAGAAGAACTGTGATTAGCACAAGTAGGAAAAACAAACTTCTTTTCGAAACCTTTAGCCTCGGTACGCTCGCTATTAAGGAGATTCCTATAAAGAGTAGGCAGCACTCTTATTACAAGTAGTACACAGTTTGCGCTAAAGTGATTCCCTAGTTTCTCAGTCTTCCCCTTTAAATAGGGGGGGGACTGGAACTGAAAGAAAGACTGCTGGAGAATATAGGTCTACTTTTTCTGCTGGCTTGGTTGAACTGGCTAACCCTGCATTGCTTTCAAAGGAATTTTACTATTGTTAAGGATAGAAAATCTTCCCTCTCAACTTGCCATAGGACTTGATAAGACCGATCTCTATCATATAAAATTCCCACATCCGATTCGTAAACAGACAGGCTTGACTCCCAGACTGTCTTATAATAAGATAGTCATAATAGTCTAGTGCTAAGGCCTAAAAAGAAAATGAGCAAAATCTTCCTCCGGCTTAGCATTAGGAAGTTCTTATAGAATGCGCTGTGAGGGAGAAGACAGAAGCAACTGACATAGTTAATGTCCGAGGAGTCAATAAGTGCCTCACTTTACAGTAAAGGAAGACGAATCCGCGAAAGGAAAGGTAACTGAATGCGTATCCGCTGTTCTAGAATCAGCTTTGGGACTTGAAGGATATGTTTTCTGTTCTGACCCTCCTGGCAAACATAGTTCAAATGATGATGAGTCAAGCTCAGTCCAGAGGTAACCCCAAAAGTTTCAAGCCACCAAAGACTCCAGTGGGTCAATGCTTTGAGCACAGACCAAGAAATGCTCTTTCCGAAATAAGTTCCTCGAGTCAAATGACACGGAGTCAGAAGCGAAGATGGCAAATAAATGAGGAAATGGCTCGTAGAATGAAGGTTGAGTACTCTGAGTCAACAGGGTTGATTGGAAAGTCGCAAAAGACCTCCGCGACTCGGGGAGCAGCAGCTGCAACATAAGGGCGAGCCTTTATAGCTATGATTATACTCGTGATTTTAGCTAAATTATGTGCTTGTGATTCTAACCACGACTGTCCTTGCAGAATGGGACTCCTTGCGTGGCGATGAAGAAGGGCCATAAGCAGGTCTTGGGAATCCAATTCTATTGATAGATGAAGAGGACTCGGAGCGTAGCATCTCGAACAAAGCAGGAAAATTACCATTGACCCATCCACCGTCAGAATCGCCGTTGAACCAGAAAACGGAAGGAAAAAGCGGTCTTTCCTTAAGAAACTATGCTATATCATACCTCTCAGACAGGGAAGAGTTCCGGCTATTACTAAGAGAATTTCCTAGCCAGATTGCATAGCTTGATTCGACTCGGGATCACAAGAGCTCTCTTGAGCGGATTGTGTCCTTTCCTTCCCTTAGAGTTAGACAAACCTTTCTTTTCTTCCATCTCAACCATAGGGCATCGGTCAAGCCCTTTTGCCATCAAACACAACCACGCCAGCAAGCCCGTCTGGTCTTTCCTTTCTTCAAAAACCAACAAACGAACAAGTCAACTTTAGGGAAAAGAGATCCTAATTGGCCAGTTCCATTCTAGATCGGAAAGCAGTGGATTGACCTAAGGCGTCGCGTCGTATGCCCGGAAGGAGGACTTTGTCCTTGAGCTCAATTGAAAAAGAAAGCAAGTCGCACTTCAAAGCGTAGGTTTGACATAGCAAGTCCTAGCGGATTTCAAAGGTTTGGAGAATCCAAAGTTAGAGTGTTAGCGAACCATGTTCCTAGATAAGGATCGACTTAGTTGAGTAGCCCGCGGAGCACTTTGTCGTAGATAAGCGCTTCTACTTTTCCAGCAGAGCAGATAAGATTTCGGAATCATCAAATCAAGTTATGCCGGAAATCATATAGTTTTTTCGAAAACTCTAAGTAATTTAAATTTCTTGTTGAGCACCAGTCAAGGGGTATGAATCACTCATAAGTAAGAAGAGATGCTATTGAATCAAGCCACCTTAGACGGAAGTTAACGTATTCCTTTATTTTTTATAGTTATGAGCTAGACTAAAGCTAAAGCACAGCAGCCGCTGCTTAGTTTAGTGCTGTCGATTACACCGGATCTGTCTTACCTTTCCTTTTTTGCCAATGCCCATAAGAATAAGACAAATTTCTCTTTTGTCTAAAGGACCGATTGGACATCTCCGAAGATGAGGAAGAGAAGCGTAGAAGACCAAGAAAAGAAATAGGACACAACCCTTTCGCTTTCGGCTGGTAAAGGATCTGATCTCACGAGCATGGTTCACTCGTTCCGCCTTCCCCCTGTAAAAGCAACTAAGGAACTTCAATCGTTGAGATCGGTGAGATGAAAGAAGGTAGGCGCCCTCTATATTGGAGGTGGATTCTAGCTAAATATCGAAAACGAAGAGGTAAGGGATTGAGCGCAGATGCTTTCTCGGATTGATGCCGAGACTAATAGGAGTGTAAAACAGCTCTTCCTTCTCCCTGAGGGATGGGGAACTTCCCGAAACTGAATCACCTTAAATGCTTTCAATCTTACGATTCTTCTAGCTGAGATCGGGGGGTCTATCTTTCTCTACTGACCGGTCAAGCTCTAAAGATCTAGCCCATACCTTCTTTTGTTTAAACCCCTTTCTAGGGTACTTAGCTGAAGCCGAGGCAAGAAGGATGTGATCGATCCCACCGAGTAATGTTGCTCCTCTACCATTACCCCTATCAATCGCTAAGATTGGTTCAGAGTGACGGCTTCATCAAAGAGTTTCCACATCAGCCCGAAACGCGGCTAACCATGTCGTGAACAGAGTTCCGAGTCTCTAAGAGAGAGCAGCACCCCATCTTCTCGACTAGATTCTTACCTGGGAGGGAGCAGTCTGATCTTTCTCCAGCCGGCACCAGCACGTCACCCTCATTGGACTTAGATCTGCACTTTTCCATAGAATGTCCAAATTGATCACAATTTGAGCAGATCATAGGCAGCTTTTCGTAGGTAATTTTGATGGGAATGACCTGCTCCTTCCCTCTCAATTTCAGCTTCACCTTAATTTCTTCCGGTAGTTTTCTCCGAGCATTGATTTCGCAACATGCTCTGACGGGCGGCTGAGTGCTCTTGTTTGATTATCAAAAGCTATGAATTTTCCCACCATTAAAACTAAGCTTTTAAGCCCCCAAGCATTGTAGAGTTCCAGCGGAACTCCACTCATTTCGTACCAAACCACCCATGTCGATAGGAGCAACTCGTCCAAGTCAAGCCCCGGGCACCATCGATGCAAGAACATCGCGGTCTTCCCTACCCGATATTGCCCCTTCTCCAAAACTTTGTTCATGTCTTCTTCACATTCAAAATGAATCCAAATCAAACCTTTTCTTAGAGCAGCAAGAGAGATCTTACCAGTAAAGCTCCATGCCTTGGAGCACCACTCTCTAATCTCCTTGAGAGTAGGCCTCCTACCACCGAATCGTGCTATCAAAGAAAATCTGTATCTGCTGTTTGCTAGCAGCAGACTCTCCTCCTCCCACTCAACAAAGGGAATACCATCAGAGTCTATTTGTGTGGAGGGCAGCTTCACAAACTCTTCTCTATCCCCAGTGGCCGATGGGCCCTTAAGGCAATCTGCATATGATCGGGTGGCCACAAAAGCAGCTTGCACTGTCCGCAAAGCATCTCCGAGCGAGAAGCTATACGCATGTACATGAACAACTTGAAGCGAGACACAGCTCTCCTTCTGCAGGGTGTCAAACCCGAAACCTTCATCCCTACTTTCTCGCAAACACATGGCCGGCCTCTGATACAAGGGAAATGCACTATGCTGAACACTTACTATATCCAGTCTTCGCGTTCAGCGAGCAACCAAGGGTAGAAGTAAGAAGCGAACCTCCGTCTACGGAGTACTTACTATCTATAAACTTTTTTTTTAATTGAAATTCTTGTTGTAAGGATTTGCAGTCGAGGAACATCCCCTCGATCTCCTTACCAACTGAAGTCAATGGAACCTTAGCCGTATCGGCTAATTCTGATACCACCAGAAAAGCATTACCTACGAAAGAAGGAAGAGTCGATTCGTAATAGCCTTTCTTTTCTCTTCCCTTGAACCCCGAAAAAAAACGAATTTTTCCGGGTCTGGCTTCCCCCTTGCGATAACCTTTCATCCGAGTCTCTTTTGCTCTTTATGGGTTCAGGCACCACTTTGCTTAACACATCGAGTTCGAAGTGGGATAGAGATAATGAGCTCTGTGAGCTACTGTCTCTTACATCCCGAATCCGCTTATTGATACCCGTACATACAAGGATTCTTGTCATCTCCTTCTAAGAAGTCAGATCTCCTTCCAAAAGAATAAGAGCCTTTCTTAACTCTTGAATTGTAAGGAGAGGCCTCATTTAGGAGCGCTGTTTTCATCCAACTAGAAATCTCGTAAGAGAAGAAAG